CCATAGCAATTGGGGTTATGGATTTTCAGTTTTTGGGGGGTAGTATGGGATCTGTAGTAGGCGAGAAAATCACTCGTTTAATCGAGTATGCTACTAATCGATCTCTACCTGTTATTATTGTGTGTGCTTCCGGAGGAGCACGTATGCAAGAAGGAAGTTTGAGCTTGATGCAAATGGCTAAAATATCTTCTGCTTCATATAATTATCAATCAAATAAAAAGTTATTCTATGTATCAATCCTTACATCCCCTACAACTGGTGGAGTAACGGCCAGTTTTGGTATGTTGGGAGATGTCATTATTGCTGAACCTAACGCGTACATTGCTTTCGCAGGTAAAAGAGTAATTGAACAAACATTGAATAAAACAGTACCCGACGGTTCACAAGCAGCTGAGTATTTATTCCATAAGGGCTTATTCGACCCAATCATACCGCGTAATCTTTTAAAAGGCGTTCTGAGTGAGTTATTTCAGCTACACGGTTTTTTTCCTTTGAAAAATAGATATATATATATAGAATAATATAGAAATAAAACGAAAATATTAAAATCTAGAAAAAATAGAAGTGATTTCTATGCCTTGCCTACCAAGAACTTCCATTTTTTATTAGAAATCTAATCCCTTTTTGTTGGGTTGAATTAGTTTAGTTAGAGTCGCGAACTTATAATAAAAATAAACTCTTTATCTTTAATAAAAAAAAAAACTCTTTATTTTATTAGTAAGATAGAAAGAAAGGACGGGAGAATTCATAAAATTTCGTAAACTTAAAGTGGGTTGTCATACATATTCGTGTAGAAAGATGAATAGGTACACTAAATTTTCATTTAGTTCTCATTCCTTGCACTTATTAAGTACTTAATAATCTTAATATTATAATAATTATAATATAATAATTATAATATAATATAATAGATAGATATCTTTATATTTATAATAGATACAAATATTAAATTGAGGTACCCGTTCTATGACAGATCTTTACTTACCTTCTTTTTTTGTCCCTTTAGTAGGCCTAGTATTTCCGGCGATTGCAATGGCTTCTTTATTTCTTCATGTACAAAAAAATAAGATTATCTAGACCTGATGGAGCCAACCAGATATTTTTTTTGGTACAGATATTTGTTTAGTGTAATGCGGTATGATATGTGCCTTTTTTCCGAATACAAATGAAAGAACTGTTATGCATGCGGATACATGATATCCGTATAAATCCATGTATATACGGGTTATAAAAACGATCGGAAAATATTTTTATAATAGAAAGTCAATGTATCTAACCAATTACTCCTAAGGGTTCATATCAGAATAGTTTTAGTTGATGAAAGTTACTTTGGCATCAAGAAAAGTAAAGTCAATTTTTTTTCTGAATTCCAATCGAATGCAATCGGATCTAGTATAGTATGAACTGGCGATCAGAACATATATGGATAGAACTTATAACAGGGTCTCGAAAAGCAAGTAATTTTTTCTGGGCCTTTATTCTTTTTTTAGGTTCACTAGGATTTTTAGTGGTTGGAATTTCTAGTTATCTTGGTAGGAATCTGATACCTGGATTTCCTTCTCAACAAATTATTTTTTTTCCACAAGGGATCGTGATGTCGTTCTATGGGATCGCGGGTTTATTCATTAGTTCCTATTTGTGGTGCACAATATCGTGGAATGTAGGTAGTGGTTATGATCGATTCGATAGAAAAGAAGGAATAATGTGTATTTTTCGTTGGGGATTCCCCGGAATAAATCGTCGCATTTTCCTTCGTTTCTTTATGAAAGATATCCAATCAATCAGAATGGAGGTTAAAGAGGGTCTTTTTCCTCGTCGTATTCTTTATATGGAAATCAGAGGCCAAGGAACCATCCCCTTAACTCGTACTGATGAGAATTTGACTCCGCGAGAAATTGAACAAAAAGCTGCCGAATTGGCCTATTTCCTGCGCGTACCAATTGAAGTTTTTTGAATTTTTATCAAAAGGAACAAATTCATTCGGATTTATCCAATTGAGATATTCGGAAATCCCATTTACTTAGAATTTACTTATTCTATTATAAATATATATATTTCATTCGAAACGGGATCCTTAATTCTATTTCTATATTCTTTTTTCTAGATCTAAGGACTACATTTTTACAAAAAACTGAGAATAGATCCATAGATTCGATACCTTGTTATAGAACTCGTGCTTTAGAGAAATATAAGATCAGATAAAGTTGACAAATGAAGCAGTTCATTAACAATTCACAGAAAAAAAAAAATGAAAAAAAAGAAAGCATTGGCTTCTCTCGCGTATCTTGCATCTATAATATTTTTGCCCTGGTGGATCTCTCTCTCATTTCAAAAAAGTCTGGAACCTTGGATTATTCATTGGTGGAATACTAGGCAATCCGAAAATTTTTTGAATGATATTCAAGAGAAAAATGTTTTAGAAAAATTCCTAGAATTAGAAGAACTATTCTTGTTGGATGAAATGATAAAAGAATACCCAGAGACACATATAAAAAAGCTTAGTATAGGAATACACAAAGAAACGATACAATTGGTCAAAACACATAATGAATATCATCTCCATATCATTTTGCATTTGTCGACAAATATAATCTGTTTTACTATTCTAAGTGGTTATTTTATTCTGGGTAATGAAGAACTTGTTATTCTGAATTCTTGGATTCAGGAATTCTTCTATAACTTAAGTGACACAATAAAAGCTTTTTCTATTCTTTTAGTTACTGATTTATGGATTGGATTTCACTCAACCCATGGTTGGGACCTAATGATTGGTTCGATCTACAATGATTTTGGATTGGCTCATAATGAGCAAATTATATCTGGTCTTGTTTCCACTTTTCCAGTTATTCTAGATACAATTGTGAAATATTGGATCTTCCGTTTTTTAAATCGCGTATCTCCTTCGCTTGTAGTCATTTATCATTCAATGAATGAATGATAAACTTATTTGATTTCCTGATATCAAATAAGTTTTTTCACGTAAAAAAAGGGCATTTTTTTTTTTCATTCTTTATACTTTTCAAGGCCTTCGTCCTGTTTTCGTCGAATTTTTTCAGTACAATGGCAGACTCGTGGATAGGGAACTATACTAGCTACCTATCTAATTTATTGTAGAAATTCCAGGATCAATGATTGGATCATGCAAAATAGAAATACTTTTTCTTGGGTAAAGGAACAGATGACTCAATTTATTTCTGTATCGATCATGATATATGTAATAACTCGAGCATCTATTTCAAATGCGTATCCCATTTTTGCGCAGAAAAGTTATGAAAATCCACGAGAAGCAACCGGGCGAATTGTATGCGCCAATTGCCATTTAGCTAATAAGCCTGTGGATATTGAAGTTCCGCAAGCTGTACTTCCTGATACTGTATTTGAAGCAGTTGTTCGAATTCCTTATGATATGCAAGTGAAACAAGTCCTTGCTAATGGTAAAAAAGGATCTTTGAACGTGGGGGCTGTTCTTATTTTACCCGAGGGATTCGAATTAGCCCCCACCGATCGTATTTCTCCCGAGGTGAAAGAAAAGATAGGAAATCTGTCTTTTCTGAGTTATCGTCCTAATAAAAGAAATATTCTTGTGATAGGTCCTGTTCCAGGTCAAAAATATAGTGAAATCGTCTTTCCCATTCTTTCCCCCGACCCTGCTACAAAGAAAGACGTTAACTTCTTAAAATATCCTATATATGTAGGTGGGAACAGGGGAAGGGGTCAGATTTATCCTGATGGGAGCAAGAGTAACAATACAGTCTATAATGCTACATCCGCGGGTATAGTAAGCAAAATAGTACGTAAAGAAAAGGGGGGATATGAAATAACCATAGTTGATGCATCGGATGGTCACCAAGCAGTTGATATTATACCTCCAGGGCCAGAACTTCTTGTTTCAGAGGGTGAATCTATCAAGCTTGATCAACCATTAACAAGCAATCCTAATGTAGGGGGGTTTGGTCAGGGAGATGCAGAAATAGTGCTTCAAGATCCATTACGCGTCCAAGGCCTTTTGTTCTTCTTGGCATCTGTTATTTTGGCACAAATTTTTTTGGTTCTTAAAAAGAAACAGTTTGAAAAGGTTCAATTATATGAAATGAATTTCTAGATCCAGAAATTCCTTACCATCAAGTTGATAAAAAGGGCCGAATTCTTGTTGATCAAAAAAATGAAATATGTATTTCTGTAAACTTCCTTAAACCTACTTTGCTTTGTTTTTTGTTTCTAGTATTTTTGCGAGATCTATGGAATTCATTACTTGTATTCCATTTTTAGTACTAGGCACTAGCCAATAGGTATACAAAAACAAAGGAAGAAGATACAAGACAAGGACTGGATAAATGAAATGAAAGGAACAGGTACCTCTAGGAAGGATTATAAGTCTTCCTAATCTTCTATTCGACACAAGAAAAGGTAGAACTTCTTTTTCTTGTGTCGTCTTGTATCGAAATAATAATGCTTTTTATCTTGTTCACCAAAGATTAATATTTCTTCTTTTCCGGATATATCGGAAATCTTTTGTTTAGATTCATACATTCATTATTTTAAATAAATAAAAACATAAGAAATAAGAAGTAGTAGACAAACAAAAAGTTTTAGAGGGGAGTCATTTATTGAGTAAATGGAGCTTCTTCTTCTATTATTCAATTAACTTCCACTTTTCATTTATATTATTTATTTTTCAATATTACTAAAAATTGACTTGTTTGGTTGAAAAGCGGCGCGGATTATAATCTATTTTTACGCATACCTAAATGCTTATTTTTTATTTTATCTTTTTTTTCTATTTTATATACAATAAGTTTTTATTTGTTTACTATAATAAATGTAGAAATGATTTGCAGAATATCTCATCCGTTTAAATTATCCATATGATATTGGATTACCTCAAAAATAGATTGATTCCTTCTTTACTTGTTGCTTCGTAAGATAAGAGTTAATGAGCGCCAGAGCCTCTATTATATATAAATCAATCAATAGAAAAAGCTTCTATTCCATTGTGCAAA